TCATAATATATATAATATATATATATAATAGACTATACTTAATATACTGAACGTGAAATATATCCATATTTGATATTCATTAAATAATAATGAATATTAGACTTTCTTCTATCTTCTATATTTATTTTTTTATATTATCATCATACATTATATCTTAATACTTACATATATTAGATATATTAGTATAGTATAATACTAATACAATACTATAAATAAAAAAATAAAATATAAATAAAAAATATAAATAAAAATAGTATAAAAAATATAAAAATATATAAAAACTAGAAATTTTAAATAAAAAAAAAAAAAATAATAGAAAAAGAAGATTATAAAGTAAAATATAAAAACATAAAAATAGTAAAATAAAAAATAAAATAAATAATAAATCATAGTAGAATTACTATATTAATTATACTAATATGATACTAATATGTACATATATATTTATATATTATATTAATATATATTTATATATTATATTAATTATTAATTAGTATATTATATTAATATTAATTAGATTAGTAGATTAGTTAGATTAGATTAGTAAGATACTAATTAAGATACTAATTATAGTATTATAGTAGTAAAATCTTATTTTTTTTTTTTTTTTTTGTTAGTAATATAAAAGTATTATATAATATATAATGATATATAATTTAATATAATTTAGTAAATGATCCAAAATGAATAGGTGTGGAAGCTATAATTGTAAATCACGATCGAATCTATGGAAGCATTGGTTTATACATTCCTCTTAGTTTCGACTTTAGGGATAATATTTTTCGCTATCTTTTTTCGAGAACCGCCGAAAGTTCCAACTAAAAAAATGAAATGATTTTTCATTATTATTATTTCGGTTAAAGTAACGAGCCCCCGATATTGGGGGGGCTCATTACTTCAACTAGTCTCCATGTTCTTCGAAGGGATCTCTTAATTTTTGAGAGGGTTGCCCAAAAGCGGTATATAAGGCGTACCCCGTAAAGCTTACAAGTAAACCCGATATAGAGATGGCGACTAGAGTTGCTGTTTCCATTTTTTAGAAAATTTAAAGATCATAATGGATCACGATAATGTCGTTTATTTACAACGGAATGGTATACAAAGTCAACAGATCTCAATCCATGATAAAAGAAAAGAGGATTTATGGCTACAAAAACTGTTGAGAGTAGTTCTAGATCTGGGCCAAGACGAACTGGTGTAGGGAATTTATTGAAACCATTGAATTCGGAATATGGAAAAGTAGCTCCGGGGTGGGGGACTACACCACTTATGGGAATCGCAATGGCTCTATTTGCGATATTTCTATCTATTATTTTGGAAATTTATAATTCTTCCGTTTTACTGGATGGAATTTCAAGGAATTAGGTTCATAAATACTAGGAAGTTTTCGTTTTTCAATAAATAAAATTATTTTTATTTTTTTTATACTTATTTAATACTTAATATTTAATACTTAAATAGAAGATTATTTAAGACTTGGATTTATAGACCATTTTGGTAGTTTGATCGTGGAATTTTTTTGTTTCGATATTTCATTTCCGGAATATGAGTGTGTGACTTGTTATAATTGATCCTATTGATAATACAGGGAACGGTCCTGTCATCTCAATCAAGATGATTCTACCTCGTCAGATATTTATTCTAGTCTCTGGAGCACGGACTATATAGAATAGATCAAGAAAAGAAAGATTTGAACTATGATTCATACCTATTATTCAGCCCTCGTGACCGGACTAAAAAAAAATTGCAATAGGTCTTTTCTAAATCAAACTATTTTTTTCCTTAAGACTTCTTTTGACCGAAGGAAAACTTTTTCTCTAGATTTGGGTGAGTCATTACATTTAATTCATTGAAGAAGTGATGATCAAATGGTTTGTACTCAGAGAACCTTTGAATTTAGCTTTGACTTTCTTCAATCATTGTGGTTCTAGTATGAATCTTAGGTTTCAATGGATTCCATAGGGTTTCAACAAGAAAATTCCTATCAAAAAAGTAAAAAAAAAAAATAAATCCACATCAAAAAAAAATAGGTAAGAGAAAATTCAAAAGGCCTGTCACGATCAACATAAAAAAAGATGGATGAGCCAACTTGAGATTGTTTTTCTTGGCATTATCATCACAAAGAAAAGATTCCGGATTTTTCTTACTTTGTCCATCAAATATCAAATCTAGTAAAGTGGCTAAGCCACAAGAAGTTTTGAAGTCTCTATTACATATCCGTTGAAACCAGTATTTGTATGTTTTAGCTTGAGCCGTACGAGATGAAATTCTCATATACGGTTCTCAGAGGGGGAGGGGTACCTATCTCAATAAAGTATATGATTGGTTTGAAGAACGTCTCGAAATTCAAGCGATTGCCGATGATATAACTAGTAAATATGTTCCTCCTCATGTCAACATATTTTATTGTCTAGGGGGGATTACGCTTACTTGTTTTTTAGTACAAGTAGCTACAGGTTTTGCTATGACTTTTTACTATCGTCCAACCGTTACAGAGGCTTTTTCCTCTGTTCAATACATAATGACTGAGGCCAACTTTGGTTGGTTAATTCGATCAGTTCATCGATGGTCAGCAAGTATGATGGTTCTAATGATGATCTTGCACGTATTTCGTGTGTATCTTACAGGTGGGTTTAAAAAACCTCGCGAATTAACTTGGGTTACAGGGGTAATTCTTGCTGTATTGACAGCATCTTTTGGTGTAACTGGTTATTCCTTACCTTGGGACCAAATTGGGTATTGGGCAGTAAAAATTGTCACAGGCGTGCCTGAAGCTATTCCTGTAATAGGATTGCCTTTAGTAGAATTATTACGTGGAAGTGCTAGTGTGGGCCAATCTACTTTGACTCGTTTTTATAGTTTACATACTTTTGTATTGCCTCTTCTTACTGCCGTATTTATGTTAATGCACTTCCTAATGATACGTAAGCAAGGTATTTCGGGTCCTTTATAGAGAAGGCAAATCATACATTTTTAAAATTTTTTAATGGATTATATCGGGAAGGGACAAGAGTATTTCATTGCTACAAATATGGATTATTTTAAAAATAAGACATGTTGTTTGGATACTTCTCTTTAACTCTGAAATATTGTTTATTTCATACGAATAGTTGAAGTATATTTTCCAAAAAGAGGATGGATTATGGCAGTGTGTGACTTGAACTATTGATTGGGCCGTGCCGATATATTATCTTATCCGCCACGTTGAAATTCACAACCAAATGTGTCTCCGCATCCAACCATCACGTCAGTCCCCTTCCTATAGTATAGGATAGAAGGATAGATTGGTTCGCTTGAGGAGAATCTTTTCTATGATCATACTCGAATCATCTCATGCATGAACAGGCTCCGTAAGATCCCTAGAATAAGTGATGTGTCATGATCCAATCTTTTATCTATTACACTTTTTTTTTCTTTTTATTTTTTTATTTTATTTTTATATTGTATATATATATATTGTATATATATATATTGTATATATATAGTATATTTGTATATATATAGTATATATAGTTAATAATTTTAATTTTATTTATATTTATATATATTATTTATATTTAAACTATATATATAGTTATATAGTATATATATAGTTTATAATATAGTTTATATATAGTTTATAATATAGTTTATAGTTAATAAAATATAAATTATAGTATTAGTATGTAGATGCATTCATTTCCTCTGCATCGAACCTGATTTATTATACTATCGGAGTGAAATAAGGGATCTAAAGAAGAACAGAGGCTAGACTTGATTAGTAACAAGTAAAAACTTTCTATTTTTGTATGTAAAAAAAATCGAGATGTTGTGGGTATAAATAGCAACTAAAAGTTATGAGACAATCCAAAAAGTACTTGATCATGATCGAATTTATACACCTACTTGGATATTGAGCATTTCCTTGTAAGAACTGAATGCCTTGCAATGAATCTGAATCGTTGATACTCCGGAGAATGGAATTTTCAAAATATTTTTTTTTTTTTACTTTTACATATACATAGAGTTATTCTACATTATATATGTATGATTATATATGTATGTAGAAATGTATGAAATATATATTGGAATTGGAAATATATATTTCCATGTCTATCGATTTTTTTATAGATCCTTTTCTATCATTCTTTTGATTCTTGCTCGAGCCGGATGATTAAAAATCATCATGTCCGGTTCCTTCGGGGGATGGATCCATAAGAATTCACCTATCCAAATAACAAAAAAACCTGATTTGAATGATCCTTTATTAAGAGCTAAATTGGCTAAAGGGATGGGTCATAATTATTATGGAGAACCCGCATGGCCCAATGATCTTTTATATATTTTTCCAGTAGTAATTCTAGGCACTATTGCATGTAATGTGGGCTTAGCAGTTCTAGAGCCGTCAATGATTGGTGAACCTGCAGATCCATTTGCAACTCCGTTGGAAATCTTACCCGAATGGTACTTTTTTCCCGTATTTCAAATACTTCGCACAGTACCCAATAAGTTATTTGGTGTTCTTTTAATGGTTTCAGTACCAATAGGATTATTGACAGTACCCTTTTTAGAGAATGTCAATAAATTCCAAAATCCATTTCGTCGCCCAGTAGCTACAACAGTCTTTTTGATTGGTACTGCAGTAGCTCTTTGGTTAGGTATTGGAGCAACATTACCTATTGATAAATCCCTAACTTTAGGTCTTTTTTAAACAGAAGTATTGATTCAACCATCAAATACCTAGATACATCAATATCTATCAATCTTATTATGATCTATTTCTATTCTACGAATATATGGATCGTGCCGGAGATTAAAAATTCACTCTCTTCTTTTTTTTATTTCAAATAATGAAATAATTCCAATGGATTTCAAATTAAACCTTTTTCTTAGGTAAATTGATTGCAAAATTCTTTTGTAGACTGTACAATATTTGTTTTACATCTTCTATGCGAAAATTTTCTATTTTCATAAGATCTTCTTGACTGTGACTCAAAAGGTCCAATAATGTATGTATATTGTATCTTTTGAGACAATTATAGGTCCTGGAAGGCAATTCTGATTGGTCAATAAAAATACATTTCAATGGAATTCCTTTTTTGTTTTTCTTTCGAGTAGTGAATCTATCTTGAAAAGAAAAAAAGGGTAAAGTAAATTTATTTTCATTTTCCTCGAAATTGATGTCCTCTTCTTCTGCATGTAGAAATAGAAAAGGAATCAATAAATCAATTAAATCACGAGAAGCTTCATAAAGTGCTTCTTTAGGAGTTAAACTCCCATTCGTCCATATTTCTAGAAAGAGTATCTCTTGCTTTTCATTCTCATTATTATAAGAATGAATACTATGATTCGCATTTCGGACAGGCATGGATACAGTATCTATAGGATAACTTCCATCGTAAGACTTGTTTGTGGATTTCATACGATATCCACGATCTCTCTTGATTTGTAATTCAATAGAAAAATCAATTGGTTCTATCAGGTTAGCTATATGTTGTGTAATGTCAACTATTTCTACAGAAGGTGGTGAGATGATATCTTGAGCGGTTATGTATTTTGGACCCCTGACGTAAATGGATGCATCTGTAACTCCATAGAGATTACTTCTCAATACGATTTCTTTCAAATTGATTAAAATCTCATGTACTGATTCTTCAATACCTACTATCGTAGAATATTCATGCAGCACATTCTCAGATTTTGCACGTGTTATACATGTTCCTTCTATTTCTCCAAGTAAAGCCCTTCGCATGGCAATACCAATGGTATCGGCTTGACCTTTCATAAGCGGGGACAGAATGAAACGACCATAATAAAGACGCTTGCTGTCTACTCTTGACTCAACACATTTCCACTTTAGTGTTCGAGTGGATTCTGCTACTTCCTCTCGAACCATACTTTCCATTTTTTATTTATGATTATTTGATCAGATCATTAATTTCTCTTGAAATTTATTGAATTCTTATTTCTATACACGTCTTTTTTTAGGAGGTCGACATCCATTATGTGGCATTGGTGTTACATCACGTATGAAACTTAATAGTATTCCACTTCTACGAATGGTTCGTAATGCTGCATCTCTTCCGAGACCTGGACCTTTTATCATAACTTCTGCTCGTTGCATACCCTGATCCATTACTGTACGAATAGCGTTGAAAGCTGTGGCTTGAGCAGCATAGGGTGTTCCTTTTCTTGTACCTCTGAATCCAGAAGTACCCGCAGAAGCCCAAGAAATCACCCGACCTCGTATGTCTGTAACAGTTACAATAGTATTGTTGAAACTCGCTTGAACATGAATAATTCCTTTTGGTATTCTACGTTCATTTTTACGTGAACCAATACGTCTAGTCTTACGTAAACCGGTTTTTGCTATAGGTTTTGTCATATTTTATCATTTCATATTTATAAGGATCAAATAAAAAGGAATAAGAATCAAAAATTTACATAAAGATATGGAGATATCCATTTCATATGAAATGGGATCCTTTCTTTTTACATGTACATTTATATGTACATGGGTTTTTCTTTTAGAAAGTTCTTGATTTAAAAATGAATTGAGAAGGATTACCCCTGTCTCTGTTTATGTCTCGGATTGGAACAAATTACTATAATTCGCCTGTGCCTACGGATCAGGCGACATTTTTCACAAATTTTACGAACAGAAGTCCTTATTTTCATATTTATCATTCCTTACTTTAATTCTTAATTCTTTTTTTTTTTTGAAACAAAAAAAAAGTTTATTATATTTTTATTTTTGTTTTGAAGTTCGAATTTTTTCTTTATGAAAAGAGTGTTTATGTTTAAAAGAACTATCTAATCATTCGAATCTTTGTTGCGAAGTCTATAAATTATACGTCCCCTAGTTGAATCATAACGACTCATTTCGATTTTGACTCTATCTCCGGGTAGGATACGTATAAAACTGCGTCGTATTCTTCCTGAAATATAACCTAAAATTAGATCTTCATTATCTAACCGAACTCGGAACATACCGTTGGGAAGTGATTCAATAATTAAACCCTCATGAATCAATTTTTGTTCTTTCATTCTAGGTAACCCCCCTTTAAATATAAATATCAACTAATAGATAATAGAAAAAGATTTCTATAATTCATTTATCCTCCCTATTTTACAAATAGTAAGTTCGAGATAAAATTAGGGTACCACAGGAGAATCACCATATATAACACAAGATTTCTCCTCCTATTTTTTCTAGTCGAGCTTCTCGATCTGTCATTATACCTTGAGAAGTAGAAAAAATTACAATTCCCATTCCTCCTAAAATTTTAGGAATTCGTTGATAGTTGGAATAGATTCGTAAACCGGGTCGGCTCATACATTTTAAAATCATTCTATTCCCTTTCTTAGTTTTTCTATGTCGTAAAGTTAAAATCAAATTTTTTTTTTGATTTTCTTGATGTTTTCGAACATTTTCAATAAAACCTTCTCGTAAAAGTATTTTCACAATGTTTTCAGTAATATTAGTAGATGCTATTTGAACCCTTCTCTTTTTATCCATGTCGGCATTTCTTATAGAAGTTATTAGATCGGCAATAATGTCCTTACTCATGACGAACTAGAGTTCTTGGTGCCTCCTCATTTTGATATAATCAACATGTTTCTTTTTGTTTTTTGGTCGATTTCCTTTTTTTTTCTTAAATTATAAAATTAGAAATTAAAAATATATACATGAGACACAATCTATTAATCGAATCTATATTCTATAATATCTATATATAAATATGTATATAAATATGAAAAAAAAATGAAAAAAAAAATAGAATATATTATAAAGACATATTTTACTAGTCTTATTTAGAATTATAAGACTTCGGGTGCTAATGAAACTATTTTAGTAAAATTCAACTGTCTCAATTCCCGAGCAATTGCACCAAAAATTCGAGTTCCTTTAGGATTTCCTTCTTGATCAATGATAACCGCTGCATTGTCATCATATTGTATTATCATGCCGTTCTCACGTTTGAGTTCTTTACACGTTCGGACAATCACAGCTCTAATTACTTCTGATCTTTGTAAAGGCATGTTTGGCACTGCTTCTTTAATTACAGCAACAATAATATCGCCAATATCAGCATATCGTTGATTACCAGTTCCTATGATTCGAATACACATCAATTCTCGAGCTCCGCTATTATCTGCTACATTCAAAAAAGTCTGAGGTTGAATCATTTTATCTCTTATTTCAATCCAAGGGATAAGAAAAAAAAAAAGAAATATTGTCTGTCCAGAGATAAAGCAATCCATCGTCGTTTTTCATTCTAAATATTCCTTTCCTTTTGTTTACTTATCCTGAAATAACAAATTGAGTTTGTATTGGCATTTTGGACGCAGCGATTCCCATAGCTGTTCTAGCTACAGTTTCTGATACTCCACTTATTTCATAAAGTATTCGTCTCGGTTTAACAACGGATACCCAATATTCTGGTGACCCTTTCCCCGAACCCATACGTGTTTCTGTAGGTCTTACTGTAACAGGTTTGTCGGGAAAGATCCGTACCCATATCTTTCCACCACGACGTGCATATCGTGTTATTGCCCTTCGTCCTGCTTCTATTTGTCTAGCTGTAATCCAAGCGGGTTCAAGTGCTTGAAGAGCGTATCTGCCGAAACAAATATGATTGCCTCGCCAAGATATTCCCTTCATTCTACCTCTATGTTGTTTACGAAATCTAGTTCTTTTTGGGTTATAGTTGATGTTTTTTTTTCTGAATTACATCTCTACTGCAGAACCGGACATGAGAGTTTCTTCTCATCCAGCTCCTCGCGAATGAAATGATTCAGTAATCTTACATATACACATGATCTTTATGTATTTCATGCCATCAGAATAAGGAATATACTAATTTTTCTTTTTTAATAAAGTTATCCAATAAAAAAGGTTTCGCGGGCGAATATTGACTCTTTCTTCCTTTATTTTTATTTGTTTTTTTATTTATAAATTCATAGCCATTCAATCCTTTTTTTGGTTCATTCCGCCATCCTACTCAATGAATCATTAGGATTTATTTGTTTTCAATCAAATCTTATGTAGTCATAGGTTACATCGTTTCCATAACTTCTTCATTAATGCTTAGGTTTGAACTCTGCAATGGAGCTCCCAACAAAATTGGTTATTTGTTTCCGAGCTAATCTCCTCAGTTTTTTTAACCCAAAGCTCGATTCGATTATTCATCGATTTTCTATATTTTCTATTTTTATTTTATATCGATATGATATCTATATGATTTATTAATATATTATATTGTTTAATATATTGTATTGATTTTTTTTTTTAATTTTAATTATTAATATTTTATTATTTTATTTATTAATAATATATTTTTATTATTAAATATATATTATTAATTATTAATAATTAATATGTTTTTATTGATTATTGATTATATTGATTAAATCATATCTATTGATATTGATGCTTTATTACACTGCCTTTTATTTTATTGGGTGATTTTTCATAAACCATACATATTAGATTGGAATCATATATCATTGAGATCTTTATTATCTCTTTCTATCATCTTTCCTTTTTTTGACATCCCTCTTTTTGTTTTACATATTTTTTTTTTTCATTTCACATTTCAGTTGCTACAACTATATGATTGATTCAGTCATATAGTGACTCTTTCTTGGGATATTGACAATACGAAGCAAGAAGTTGGTTATTAGTTTTTTTTTTCAATCTCAACTCTAAAGAAAAAACTAACGAGTCACACACTAAGCATAGCAATTATACTAAATGGGGGGTAAATCAAATTTTTATTCAACCTTATAGAATTAGTTATTCAACCTTATAGAATTAGTTATTCAACCTTATAGAATTAGAATTCTTCGTCTTTCTTTGATTAATATAAATTAGAAATTAGACGAAAGAAAAATATGGAGAGTTTCCAAAATCTTTTTATCGGTGAGTAGAATGGCGAGATAAAGAAAGGTTTATTATTCTTCTTCTTGGTTTACAAATATCCAAATTTTTATACCTAAGGCTCCATAGATAGTTCGAATTGTATGGGAACAGTGATCAATTTTAGCGCGAATTGTTTGTGAAGGAACTCTACCCTCCCTGATCCATTCGACACGTGCAATCTCTTTTCCGTCGATACGCCCCGCAATTTGTACTTTAATTCCTTTTGTATTTGTTTGTTCAGTTAATTCAATAGTTTTTTTCATTGCCTTTCGAAACGAAACCCTATTTTTTAATTGTAAGGTTATATATTCTGCAAGAATATTAGGTTCTCTATAAGGTTTTTCAATCCTTGTGATAGCAATGTTGAGTCTCCGGTTTACAGAATGAAATTCTTTTTGTACATTCATCTGTAATTCTTCGATTCCCCGCATTTGTACTTCTATTAAAAAATTGGGAAATCCAATATAGATTGTAACCTGAATTAAATCTATTCTTTTTTGAATTTGTATATGGGAAATTCCTTCGAAACCTGAGAATATTCTTTTCTTTTTTTGTACATAGTTCTTAATACAATTTCGTATTCTTTCATCTTCTTCTAGACCTATGGAAAAATATTTTGGTTGTGCAAACCAAAAAGAATGATGACTCTGGGTTGTTCCAAGTCGGAAACCAAGTGGATTTATTTTTTGTCCCATATTTTTCTATTTTATTATTTTAAATATTTATTCATATTTCGAATTTCTATTCGAAAATGAATAAAATAAATTATGGATTCATCTTGTAGTATAAAGTAGTATAAAGAGAATTTCTATTTTTCTTTTAATTTGAAAACAATTTTTATATGACAAGTGTGTTTTTTTATCAGATAACTACGTCCTTGAGCTCGGGCTTTTACCTTTTTCACAATAGAACCTCTATTGACTTCAGCTTTACTAATGAATAAATCAGTTTCGTTCAAACCCATATTTTGACTAACATTTGCTGCTCCAGAATAAACTAATTTTAAAATTATATAAGATGCACGATAAGGCATTAGTTCCAGTATCATGAGAGTTTCCTCATAAGAACGTCCTCGAATCAGATTAATTATTCTTTGTGCTTTCGAAACAGACATACATATATGTTGAGCTAACACTTTTGCTTTTCTATCTGAATTTTCGTTCTTTATCATAAAAGAAAGTTCTCCCCCGCCAATGAATGAAATGAATGATAAGTGCCTAGGTTCAGTATAGTATAAGATATAAGATAAGTAAGAAAAGTCTAAGTCTTAGTATACTATCAAAAGAAAATTCAAATACTATACTCTACTCTTAGTATAATACTATTAATACTATAAGTAGTATAATACTATTAATACTATAAGATAAAGTAATACTATAAGATAAAGAGTCTTAAACTCTTATATCTTATATTAAGATAAGACTTTTTCACATGAATACTTAGTAGAGTAGAACGACTAACGACGAGATTTATTATCGTTTCTCGCGTGTTTCGCAAAAGTTATAGTAGGTGCGAATTCTCCCAATTTGTGACCGACCATACGATCTGTTATAAAAATAGGTAAATGTTCCTTTCCATTATGAATAGCGATTGTATGGCCAATCATTGTGGGTATAATGGTAGATGCCCGAGACCAAGTCACTATTATTTCTTTCTCCTTCCTCATGTTGAGTTTTTCCATTTTTCCCGCTAAATGATTAGCTACAAAAGGATTTTTTTTTAGTGAACGTGTCACGGCTGATTACTCCTTTTTAAAAATTTTTGAAATTGGC